GTTCCTGGATGACAAGCCTAAAGGTTATCCTATTGATGATAGTGATGATAGTGACGATACCAATATTGATGATAGTGACGATATTTATATTGATGGTAGTGATGATGACCTTGATATTGATACGGAGCTGCTAACTATGTATATGACGCCAAAAATAGACCGATTTGATATCACCCTTCAATTCGAATTAGCAAAAGCAATGTCTCCTTGCATAATATGGATTCCAAACATTCATGATCTGCATGTGAATGAGTCGAATTACTTATCCCTCGGTCTATTAGAGAACTATCTCTCCAGGGATTGTGAAAGATGTTCCACTGGAAAGATTCTTGTTATTGCTTCGACTCATATTCCCCAAAAAGTGGATCCCGCTCTAATAGCTCCGAATAAATTAAATACATGCATTAAGATACGAAGGCTTCTTCTTCCACAACAACGAAAGCACTTTTTCATTCTTTCATATACTAGGGGATTTCACTTGGAAAAGAGGATGTTCCATACTAACGGATTCGGGTCCATAACCATGGGTTCCAATGCGCGAGATCTTGTAGCACTTATCAATGAGGCCCTATCAATTAGTATTACACAGAAGAAATCCATTATAGAAACTAATACAATTAGATCAGCTCTTCATAGAAAAACTTGGGATTTTCGATCCCAGATAAGATCGGTTCAGGATCATGGGATCCTTTTCTATCAGATAGGAAGGGCTGTTGCACAAAATGTACTTCTAAGTAATTGCCCCATAGATCCTATATCTATCTATATGAAGAAGAATTCATGTAAGGGAGGGGATTCTGATTTGTACAAATGGTACTTCGAACTTGGAACGAGCATGAAGAAATTAACGATACTTCTTTATCTTTTGAGTTGTTCTGCCGGATCGGTCGCTCAAGATCTTTGGTCTTCATCCAGACCCAATGAAAAGAATTGGATCACTTCTTATGGATTCGTTGAGAATGATTCTGATCTAGTTCATGGCCTCTTACTATTATTACTATTAGAAGTAGAAGGCGCTCTGGCTCTGGCGGGATCCTCACGGACAGAAAAAGATTGCAGTCAGTTTGATAATAATCGAGTGACATTACTTCTTCGGTCCGAACCAAGGAATCAGTTAGATATGATGCAAAATGGATCTTGTTCTATCGTTGATCAGAGATTTCTATATGAAAAATACGAATCGGAGTTTGAAGAAGGGGCCCTCGATCCGCAACAGATAGAGGAGGATTTATTCAATCACATAGTTTGGGCTCCTAGAATATGGCGCCCTTGCGGCAATCTATTTGATTGTATCGAAAGGCCCACTGAATTGGGATTTCCCTATTGGACTGGGTCATTTCGGGGCAAACGGATCATTTCTCATAAAGAGGATGAGCTTCAAGAGAATGATTCGGAGTTCTTGCAGAGTGGAACCATGCAGTACCAGACACGAGATAGATCTTCCAAAGAACAAGGCTTTTTTCGAACAAGCCAATTCATTTGGGACCCTGCGGATCCACTCTTTTCCCTATTCAAAGATCAGCCCTTTGTCTCTGTGTTTTCACGTCGAGAATTCTTTGCAGATGAAGAGATGTCAAAGGGGCTTATTGCTTCCCAAACAAATCCTCCGACATCTATGTATAAACGCTGGTTCATCAAGAATACGCAAGAAAAGCACTTCGAATTGTTGATTCATCGCCAGAGATGGTTTAGAACCAATAGTTCATTATCTAATGGATCTTTCCGTTCTAATACTCTATCCGAGAGTTATCAGTATTTATCAAATCTGTTCCTATCTAACGGAACGCTATTGGATCAAATGACAAAGACATTGTTGAGAAAGAGATGGCTTTTCCCGGATGAAATGAAACATTTGATTCATGTAACAGGAGAAAGATTCCCCATTCCTTAGCCAGATATGTGCCCATGAAAGGGGGGGGATTCAGTGGAACAGAATTGGCCGGATGGTAGAGTCGTGGAAACACTTGTTTCTTCCATCTTTTTGACCTTAGCTCCATGGAACAATATGCTACTGCTGAAACATGGAAGAATTGAAATCTTAGATCACTATGTGTGGATGATATGAACTGCCTAAACAAGAATTCTTGAACGGCGAAAGAGCCTATTACTCGCTACATCAAACAATTTCTACTAATGAAACTATGTAAATCCATCGGAAAATACGCATGTCCGCTGAAATGGTTGTTGCTATCTGCTCCAATAACGAATCATTGGTTTCATTGAATAACTAAATAAAATAGATAGACCTTTCTCTTCGTCTCAGGTCGATGGATCTTCTCAATTGGAAGATCTCCCATATGGATAATACACATTCCAGTTGACCGAGCCTCATTCTCATTGTTTTGTTCCGAAGCAAAGATATCCACGGAGGCGGGTTCGTCCTATTCAGATATTCACGACCAAGAGGTATGATCCTCTTTCGGATAGGCCCTGAAATGAGAAGGAAGGCTGGAATGCCAACAGACGTCTGTCTATTCTCTAATTCACCCGACCCGATAGT